TCCAAAAAATATCATATTCGTGAAGCAGAAACATAAATGTACTCCCATTAATGTGGAATAGGCGGAACTGAATTAGTCAATTCAAGTCAGCGTTGTCAATTTATCCAGAACTTCTCTCTTTTCCTCGGTGAAACAAGAATCCGTTTTGCTCAAACCAAAGCACTTAGTTTAGCCTTTGTTTCCTCTGTGCCCTGTCTTCTTTAAAGATTCATCCAATGGAATCCCGACTCCCTTTCTTTTTGATTTCCATTCTATTTCTAATTAGAAATTAGAACCTAATTAAGATAGGATGACTAATGTATGCAGCCTAATGAGGAGTAATACTATAAAAATAAAGAACTCTATTTCAGAACTATGAGACAGAATATTCTGTTTTCTTATTTACTCTTTCTTTATTTTTGGATTTTATTTAAAGTAGATCGATTTAGATAATGTATATATAAGCAAAGTAATATACTTCAAACAAAGTAGGAATTCGCAAGATGGAGAAAATCATTGCAGTTATTATAGGGAAGTCTAGGGACTTAGAGCATATCCTATTTGAAGGAGGATGGAATTCAAATCAGGTAAGGGATCCTTCCTTCTATTGATTTGATAGAAATTCGTTTTTCTTTTCCTGTCTCTAAGATTTTCGATGAATGAGCCTGTGGTAATGCTTTTATCTCTATTCTATGGCGCAAGCGACCGTCCAGTCTATAAACAAGTACTAATGAGGAAATGAAAACTATACTAAAGGAAACATAGGATCTCTATCCTAAAATCTAAAAAAAGGACATATTAGGGCTATACGGATTCGAACCGTAGACCTTCTCGGTAAAACAGATCAAACGGATTATTATCGAAATGATTCGAACTGTTTCAAAGACCCAACATGCATTTTTTTGCATTGGGCTCTTTCATCAACTGATGTAAAGATCAGTTAGTCCACCATAGTTTTTCTTTACGGAAAGATAATGAGATGGCTCCCTGTGCTCTGATTGATTATTTGTATTATGATCTATCTAGGAGCAATACCAAAGTGTTTCAAAGGAGGATTACCTTGACTTAGGTCTGCCTCCGGCCTAAATTAAATCAACCTAAGTGAAATGGAGTCTCTATCGTTCCGCTGCAAGAGTTGACTATGAGACTTCATACACCCTAAAGTTCATAGAACGAAAAGAAGTTTTTTGGAGGCCCTTATCCTCATTACGCCTAGCATTTAGTGGGCTGGATATTTACCTTATCAACTAGCAAATCAATAAGGGTTCTATTTGATTAGGCACCTGAATTGGCACCTGAATCGGACTGAACCGACTGTTTGTCAGGCTACTGTTCTCCTATTCTCTCGAATCCATGAAGTAAGACATTGATTTTGCAATAAGATCAATTATGTTCATTGCATAATAAGCTCCTTTGAAAAGCATTGGCGCACGTGTAAGCGAGTTGCTCTACCGAACTGAGCTATAGCCCTTGGCAGAGATATCTTAACATATAGATAATTTCTTGTCAAGATGAATATTCTCTAATGCCAGAGGATATCTCTTTGATCTGTTTACTATATAACATACCAATAACATATAACATACCAATAACGGAGCAGTATTGCTTATAAAAAGGATTCGATCTATAATCGATCGAAGTAATGGGTCTTCCTTTGTGGTGATAAATTGCCTACTTAACTCAGTGGTTAGAGTATTGCTTTCATACGGCGGGAGTCATTGGTTCAAATCCAATAGTAGGTAGGTAGGTAGAAAAATTACTAGATAGCATTGGACTTACTTCGCTTCGCTATCTAATAACTTTTTCTACCCCTCTTCCCTTTTTCTTTGTATCAACTAAACCATTGGATTGTATTCAATTGGATGGGGGAATCCAATTGATAGCCTCGACTCGTATCCTAGCTCGTCTGAGAGCTAGCTTCGCTTCAACCAACTCTTTCGTACCCTCAGCTCTACTCAAGTTAGCTTCGGCTATTTCAAGTGCCTGTTGAGCTTCTTCCGGATCAATGTCACTACCCAGTTCCGCATCATTTCCTAAAATGATGATCTCATTATTAACTATTCTCGCAAAACCGCTCCACAGAACCGCCGTTAACCATTGGTCGTTGAGGAGGCGTATTCTCAAAGGACCCATATCTACAGCTGTGTTAATGGGGGCGTGGTTTGGTAATACGCCAATTTGGCCACTATTAGTAGATAAAATGATTTCTTTCACTTCACAATCCCAAATAATTCGCTTAGGAGTTAGTACATAAAGATTTAATTTCATTTCTTCAATTTGTTCTCCTCTTCTAAGTTTATAGCTTTCGTGCTAGCTTCATCGATGTTACCCACCAAATAAAAAGCTTGTTCGGGTAGGCCGTCTAATTCTCCGGAAAGGATTAGTTGAAATCCCCTAATTGTTTCTGCAAGACCAACATACTTTCCTGCAGAACCGGTAAAAACTTCTGCCACAAAGAACGGTTGTGATAAGAAACGTTCAATTTTTCGTGCTCTTGCTACAGTTAAACGATCCTCCTCTGATAATTCATCCAACCCAAGAATTGCGATAATGTCCTGAAGTTCTTTGTAACGTTGTAAAGTTTCCTTAACTCTTTGCGCAGTTTCATAATGTTCGTTGCCAACGATCCGAGGCTGTAACATAGTTGAGGTTGAATCTAAAGGATCTACTGCTGGATAAATACCCTTGGAAGCTAATCCTCTGGAAAGTACGGTAGTAGCATCCAAATGTGCAAATGTTGTGGCAGGAGCAGGGTCGGTCAAATCGTCCGCAGGTACATAAACTGCTTGGATCGAAGTTATGGATCCCTTTTTTGTAGAAGCAATTCTTTCTTGCAAAGAACCCATTTCTGTACTAAGAGTAGGTTGATAACCCACTGCGGAGGGCATTCTCCCTAATAAGGCGGATACCTCCGATCCTGCTTGAACAAAACGAAAGATATTATCGATGAATAGAAGCACGTCTTGCTTATTAACATCTCGGAAATATTCTGCCATAGTTAGGGCAGTTAAACCAACTCTCATACGAGCTCCCGGCGGTTCATTCATTTGACCATAGACTAGAGCTACCTTTGATTCCTCAAAATTTTTTTCATTAATTACTCCGGATTCCTTCATTTCCATATAAAGATCATTTCCTTCACGAGTCCGTTCCCCTACTCCGCCAAATACGGATACGCCTCCATGAGCTTTAGCAATGTTGTTGATTAATTCCATGATGAGTACTGTTTTACCTACTCCAGCCCCCCCAAATAATCCTATTTTTCCTCCACGTCGATAAGGAGCTAAAAGATCGACCACCTTAATACCTGTTTCAAAGATGGATAATTTCGTATCTAGCTCGATAAAGGCAGGCGCAGATCTATGAATAGGGAATGTTGCATTAATATCTACAGGACCCAAATTGTCAATAGGTTCCCCAAGAACGTTGAAAATTCGTCCGAGAGTAGCTCCACCGACTGGAACACTGAGAGGAGCTCCCGTGTCAATCACTTCCAATCCTCTCATCAACCCGTCTGTAGCACTCATAGCTACAGCTCTAACTCGATTATTTCCTAATAATTGTTGTACCTCACAAGTCACATTAATTTCCTTACCGGCAGTGTCTCTACTCTTGACTACCAAAGCGTTATAAATATAAGGTAACTTGCCCGGGGGAAAAGTGATATCCAGCACGGGTCCAATAATTTGATCGATACGCCCTGTGCTTTTTTCTTCAATTGTGGAAACCCCGGGACGAGAAGTAGTAGGATTGGTTCTCATAATTATCACATAATTTTCAAAAAAAAAAGGAATTTGTCGAATTTTTTCTTGTTGAATAATGCCAAATCAAATCCAAAAAAATAGCCAAAAATCCAAAAGTCAAAAGGAAATGAATTAGTTAATTCAATAAGAGAGAAAGGGGGACGAGGACTTGATTTCGTTGCCCAAGCGAATCCCATTCAATCGTTTACTCATGGAATGAGTCCGTTGGAAAGTTCAATCAATCTTTTTTTTTCATATACATTTCGCCTTTTGTGGAGGATCTGTCCCTACTCTACTTTCCTATCTAGGACTTCGATATACAAAATATATACTACTGTGAAGCATAGATTGCTGTCAACAGAGAATTTTCTTAGTATTTAGGTATTTACATTCAAAATAAGAAAGGGGCCTATTAAGAACTTGTAAAATAAGGATTAGGGATTGATTTGGGTTGCGCTATATCTATCAAAGAGTATACAATAATGATGGATTTGGTGAATCAAATCCATGGTTTAATAACGAACCATGTTAACTTACCATAACAACAACTCAATTCCTATCGAATTCCTATAGTAGAATTCCTATAGGATAGAACATACACAGGGTGTACGCCTTATATATGAATGAAACATATTCATTAACTTAAGCATGCCCTCCATTTTCTTTAATGAGTTGATATTAATTGAATACCCTTTTTGTTTTAAAAGATTTTTGCAAAGGTTTCATTTACGCCTAATCCATATCGAGTAGACCCTGTCGTTGTGAGAATTCTTAATTCATGAGTTGTAGGGAGGGACTTATGTCACCACAAACAGAAACTAAAGCAAGTGTTGGATTTAAAGCTGGTGTTAAGGATTATAAATTGACTTATTACACCCCGGAGTATGAAACCAAGGATACTGATATCTTGGCAGCATTCCGAGTAACTCCTCAGCCCGGGGTTCCGCCCGAAGAAGCAGGGGCTGCAGTAGCTGCCGAATCTTCTACTGGTACATGGACAACTGTTTGGACTGATGGACTTACCAGTCTTGATCGTTACAAAGGGCGATGCTATCACATTGAGCCCGTTGTTGGGGAGGAAAATCAATATATCGCTTATGTAGCTTATCCATTAGACCTATTTGAAGAGGGTTCTGTTACTAACATGTTTACTTCCATTGTGGGTAACGTATTTGGTTTCAAAGCCCTACGCGCTCTACGTCTGGAGGATCTGCGAATTCCCACTACTTATTCAAAAACTTTCCAAGGTCCGCCTCATGGTATCCAAGTTGAAAGGGATAAGTTGAACAAGTACGGCCGTCCTTTTTTGGGATGTACTATTAAACCAAAATTGGGATTATCCGCAAAAAATTACGGTAGAGCGTGTTATGAGTGTCTACGCGGTGGACTTGATTTTACCAAAGATGATGAAAACGTAAACTCACAACCATTTATGCGCTGGAGGGACCGTTTTGTCTTTTGTGCCGAAGCAATTTATAAATCACAGGCCGAAACCGGTGAAATCAAGGGGCATTACTTGAATGCGACTGCAGGTACAGTCGAAGAAATGATGAAGAGAGCTATATTTGCGAGGGAATTAGGGGTTCCTATTGTAATGCATGACTACTTAACTGGGGGATTCACCGCAAATACTACTTTGGCTCATTATTGCCGCGACAATGGCCTACTTCTTCACATTCACCGGGCAATGCATGCAGTTATTGATAGACAGAAAAATCATGGTATGCATTTTCGTGTATTAGCTAAAGCATTGCGTATGTCTGGGGGAGATCATGTCCACGCCGGTACAGTAGTAGGTAAGTTAGAAGGGGAACGCGAAATGACTTTAGGTTTTGTTGATTTATTGCGCGATGATTTTATTGAAAAAGATCGTGCTCGCGGTGTCTTTTTCACTCAGGACTGGGTATCTATGCCAGGTGTTATACCGGTGGCTTCAGGGGGTATTCATGTTTGGCATATGCCAGCTCTGACCGAAATCTTTGGAGATGATTCCGTATTACAATTTGGTGGAGGAACTTTAGGACATCCTTGGGGAAATGCACCTGGTGCAGTAGCTAATCGGGTGGCTTTAGAAGCTTGTGTACAAGCTCGTAACGAAGGGCGCGATCTTGCTCGTGAAGGTAATGAAATTATCCGAGCAGCTAGCAAATGGAGTCCTGAACTAGCCGCAGCTTGTGAAATATGGAAGGCGATCAAATTCGAGTTCGAGCCGGTAGATAAACTAGATAAGTAGATAAAACTAGATATAAAGAAGGTCTAAATAAAAAAGAAGCGAAATAGAAAGAGAAAAAAGCAGTTACGAAATGCAGTAATTCTTCTTTATTCTTCTAATTGATTGCAATTAAACTCGGCTCAATCTTTTTTTTAAGATTGAGCCGAATAAAAATAGATCTTGATACGATCATGAGACTTGACAAATCGAGATTCCTCTATTCTATATATTTAGAATATATAAAGGTATAATACAATAAATAAATACAAATATAGTATTATCATATGATAATGGAATCAAATACGCAGTATTTACAGAAAAAATCTTTATTTATTGGGAAAGAATCAATGAAAAAAGATTAGGAATCGCAATGCTACTATACGCGTCCGGAGGAGTATTCGGAATAATATTCTTCTATAATCCATTCTTGTGTCTTGCGCGGGGTCTTACTAACAGGACTTCGCTGCACGGGACGGGTTTTCGTCGAAAAGCTAACTCCACCCGGCATTTTCATACCCTTTGGGTGGTATATCGCCTTAAAAAGTCTAAGGGGGTAGTATGAGATCTGTAGTAGGTAAGAGAATTTGCCCTTTGATTTTGATTGAGTATGCTATTTTTCCGCCTTTACCGCGCATTATTGTATGAGCTTCTAGAGGATAGAGGAGCACGTATGCAGGAAGGAAATTACAGCTTAATAAAAAAGTCTAAAAAAGCTTCAACTTTACGGCACTATCAATCAACTAAAAAGCCCTATGTATGAATCCTTACAACCGGTGGGATAGGATAAGAGCGAGTTTCGGTATACTGGGGTTGGGGGATATCCTTATTTCAAAACCTGACGCGCATCTTGCGTTTGTGGGGGTCCGAGAGTGGTTGAAGAAGTATTGCATGTGGAAGTAGGTAGACGAAACTGATTTAGGATTCGAAATGGGCGCATTCGACTAAAAGTCGTACTGAGACCTTTTCAAATTTTAAAGGGTATTCTGAAAGAGGTATTTCATTTTCACAATCGCTTTCTTTTGAATCCAATTTCAAGTTCGATTAGAAGGATAGAAAGGTCATGAGGACGGGAAAAGAAAAATCAAATCTTTTTAATCTCCTTTTTTGCAATTTTCTTATTATCCATTCCATTCATTTTTTTTTATAGAATACTTTAGTATTCTATAGTATTCTATAAAAAATCTTTATTTTGCAAACTAAAAAATACAATAGTCAATATTCCTTATAATAGATATACTTAATTATATTATAAGAATCTTAAGATATTTTTCGAATAGATAGAAATAGTAAATTTGAATTGAGACACCTATTCTATGACGGATTTTAACTTACCTTCTATTTTCGTGCCTTTAGTAGGCTTAGTATTTCCGGCAATTGCAATGGCTTCTTTATTTCTTTATGTGCAGAAAAATAAGATTGTCTAGAACCAATGGGGCCGAATTTTCTCAATGTATTTCCACGCAGGATCATAATACAGATATTTTTTAGTGTAAGTAATATAATATGGTAGGGTATGTGGCTCTTTCTACACACAAATGAAAAATGAAAAACGGCTATGGATGCGGATATAGGCTACGAGCATAAATGCATGCATATGCGGAGCCGGGTATAGCGAGTTTTATTTTAAGTGGATCAACAGATATTTTTTGAATAGAAAGTCAATGTATCTAACCAATTATTTCACAGGAGTACTAGTTACTGAAGGCGATTTCAGAATCAAAAAAAGTAAAGTCAAAATTATTTAGCTTATTCTCTCAATTTCAATCGACCGCTGCTGGATTTAGTATATCTAATATGAATTGGCGATCAGAACACATATGGATAGAACTTCTAAAAGGTTCTCGAAAAAGAGGTAATTTTTTCTGGGCCTGTATTCTTTTTCTAGGTTCACTAGGATTTTTATCGGTTGGGGCTTCCAGTTATCTTGGTAAGAATATGATATCTGTACTTCCATCTCAACAAATTCTTTTTTTTCCACAGGGGGTCGTGATGTCTTTCTACGGAATCGCGGGCCTATTCATTAGCTCCTACTTGTGGTGCACTATTTTGTGGAATGTAGGCAGTGGTTATGACCGATTCGATAGAAAAGAGGGAATAGTGTGCATTTTTCGTTGGGGATTCCCTGGAATAAAACGTCGCGTCTTCCTTCGATTCCTTATGCGGGATATCCAATCAATTAGAATTCAGGTTAAAGAGGGTCTTTATCCTCGTCGTATCCTTTATATGGAAATCCGGGGCCAGGGGGTCATTCCCTTGACTCGTACTGATGAGAAGTTTTTTACTCCACGAGAAATTGAACAAAAAGCTGCCGAATTGGCCTATTTCTTGCGCGTACCAATTGAAGTATTTTGAATACCGATTTAATTTTTTTGAAATGAATTGAATGAATTGGATTCGTTATTGTAAGGGGATTTTTGAGTATTTATCTAAAGAAAGGAACAAACGAGGATAAGAGAAAATTGCTTCTAATTTGTTTTGTCCAAGTGAGATATATGGTATAATATTCTTCCATTTTCATCCGAAAGGGCTTTTTTTTTATTCTATTTCTCTATTCCACTCCATCTAGATCTAAGAAAGAACCCAATGCAATGAAATTCCACTAGTATACAAAAAAGAGGAATAGATACAAGGTCTCAAACCTTGTTATAGAATTTTTGCTTCAAATAAAAAGAAATATCATATAGAGTCAGCGAATGAAATAGAGTCAGCGAATGAAGCAGATTCATTAACAACTCAATTTACAGATCAAAAATGAAAAAAAAGAAAGCATTGCCTTCTTTCCTATATCTTGTATTTATCGTACTTTTGCCCTGGGGAGTCTCTTTCTCTTTTAACAAATGTCTGGAACTTTGGATTAAGAATTGGTGGAATACCAGGCAATCTGAAACTCTCTTAACTGATATTCAAGAGAAAAAGGTTCTAGAAAGATTCATAGAATTAGAAGAACTTTTTCTCTTGGACGAAATGATAAAAGAGAAACCGAAGACACATGTACAAAAACCTCCTATAGGAATACACAAGGAAATAATACAATTGGTCAAAATAGATAATGAGGATCATCTCCATATCATTTTGCATTTCTCGACAAATATAATCTGTTTGGCTATTCTAAGTGGTTCTTTTTTTCTGGGTAAAGAGGAACTTGTCATTTTGAATTCTTGGGTTCAGGAATTCTTCTATAACTTAAATGACTCAATAAAAGCTTTTTTGATTCTTTTAGTTACTGATTTTTTTGTTGGATTTCACTCCACCCGCGGTTGGGAACTACTAATTCGTTGGGTCTACAACGATCTTGGATGGGCTCCTAATGAGCTAATTTTCACTATTTTTGTTTGTAGTTTTCCAGTGATTCTAGATACATGTTTTAAATTTTGGATCTTTTTTTCTTTAAACCGTCTATCTCCTTCGCTTGTAGTCATTTATCATTCAATTAGTGAAGCATAAACTCATTTGATTTCCTGATATTAATCAAATTAGCATCTTTCTTCCTTTAGAAAGAAAGCCCTTTTCCATTTTAGCAAAATTCTTTCTATTTCTACCTGCTCAAGGTATTCATCATTCCAGTACAACTGTTGCAGTAGAATGACAACAGACTCGTGTATAGGGAACTAGATTAGCTTAGCTACCTATCTAATTTATTGTAGAAATTCTGGGATCTGCGATTGGATATGGAAAATAGAAATACTTTTTCTTGGGTAAAGGAACAGATGATTCGATCGATTTCTGTATCGATCATGATATACGTAATAACTCGGACATCTATTTCAAATGCATATCCCATTTTTGCGCAGCAGGGTTATGAAAACCCACGAGAAGCAACCGGACGAATTGTATGTGCCAATTGCCATTTAGCTAATAAGCCCGTGGATATTGAAGTTCCCCAAGCTGTGCTTCCCGATACTGTATTTGAAGCAGTTCTTCGAATTCCTTATGATATGCAACTGAAACAAGTTCTTGGTAATGGGAAAAAGGGAGGGTTAAATGTGGGTGCTGTTCTTATTTTGCCCGAGGGATTCGAATTAGCGCCGCCTGACCGTATTTCTCCTGAGTTGAAAGAAAAGATAGG